GTGGGGTTTGGGGTGTGATTGATTGTTGTAGTTTGTATTTTTGTTTGGTTTTTGGATGGGGGCTGGTTTAGGGGTTAGTTTTGTGTAGTTAACGATGGTGTTTGGATGTTTTTTTTGTTAGCAGAAAATATAGAGGTGGGTTAGTTAAGATTATGATGATGACAAATGATTTGAATGATGTAGGTATTAATGGGTTTATTGTTTAACAAAAAAAAATAAAAATCAAGATAAAAAAAAAAAATGGATGCGAAAAATGGGATTTAAATGACAGTCCCTAGTAAATGGTAAAATAATTTCTATGTCCGGCAAGCATTACACTATCTGTTGTCTAGAGGTAGGTAGCGCGCCCTCCATGAATGGGGTCAAAGTGCATCAGTGCCAAGTTTGCGACGACCTTATCCGTCAGACCATGACATTCTGGGTGTTAGGGGATTCATATGCTCGACGGTCATGTGATGGACATGTCAAGAGGAAGATAACACCTGCGCTGCACTTGAGGGGTTTATTGAAGAGACGCTAAAAAAAAACCAAGTGTAGGAGGTCGGTATGCCGAGGTAATGAGAATAGGGAGGAGTATTCAACCGACCACTTGTATCTGTGAAGAGCAAGTGAGAAGGAATGGAGGAGTTTATGTTCCTGAAGTTACAACCACTAGCGCAAAAGAGCAAGTTTAGGAGATGTATGCGCCTGCAGTGCAATAACTTGAAATGTATATATAACGTTGAGTAGCTCGGTTCTCGTGAGAAGCGCGATTAATAGATAACCATGTACTCTGGCTTGGGTGTTCTTGAAGGCTGTTGGAGAAGGATCTTACCTAGGAGGTGGGCGAATCCTGTTGACTAGGGGAATTCAAAGGTGTGCTGGGACATTCCTCGTTCTCTAGGTTGGGCTGTGTGTATAGTTGATAAGTTCCTGGGTCTCTGGGTAACGCTTGCTGCTTGGCTGTTGGTAGGAACACTTGGGCTATATGGTACCTGAAACAAGAATGTGCCTGGAGGTGACAATGGCCGAATGAGGTCCGTTTTGGAGATAATGTTTGGGTTTATGGTGGAAGAGCATGACATGTAATGTGGATTATCCTACATCTCATGAGCTGTCTGATGGGGCAGAGAGTGTGATGCATTATATACATACCCTAGAGTTAAAGAAGAAAACGCGCTGGGGGGGGAAGGGGGGGGGTGGAATGGAGGATAATTTAGGCGTTCCTGTAGTTAAATTTTATAACAACGGCTTTTCAGGCCGTAGATCTTGGAGAGAGGCCGAGTGGGAATTCATGATAGAGTTTGTTTTGTTTCTAGGGTTGTGTTTTGTTTTAGGGGGGTTGGCGGTTGCATCTAATCCTTCTCCTTATTATGGGGTTTTAGGGTTGGTTGTAGCGGCAGTTGCGGGGTGCGGTTGGTTGGTAAGTTTGGGGGTTTCTTTTGTTTCTTTGGTGCTTGTTATGGTTTATTTGGGGGGGATGTTGGTGGTGTTTGTTTATTCGGTGTCGTTGGCGGCGGATCCTTATCCGGAGGCTTGGGGTAGTTGAGGTGTTGTTGGTTATGGTTTTGGGATGGGATTGGTTGTGGTAGTGGGTCTTGCTATGGGAGGGGCGTTGGAGTTGTTGGTGGATGGGGGGACGGTGAATAATGGTGGTTTGTTGTCGGTTCGGTCGGATTTTAGTGGTGTGGCTATGTTTTATTCAGAGGGGGTGGGGTTGCTTTTGGTTGGAGGGTGAGGATTGTTGTTGACTTTATTTGTGGTATTGGAGCTTGTGCGGGGGTTGTCTCGGGGGGCGATTCGGGCTGTTTAGTGGGAGGATCAGGAAGTAGTTTAGTTAAAAATGCCAGCTTTGGGAGTTGGAGAGGAGGGTTTAAGTCCTTTCTTCCTGAGAGTTGTAACTCTAAGAAGGGGTTTAGTCTTCAATCTTTGGCTTACAAGACCAATGTTTTCATAAACTATTAGAGTATATTAGAGTTTCAGTATTTTATTCTCCAGGGCGGCCGCGAGGGGGAATAGGATTAGGATGATTGTGAAGTATGAGAGCGAGGCTAGTTGACCGATGATGATGAATGGGTGTTCTACTGGTTGGCTGCCTACTCAAGTTAGGATTAGGATGTTGGCGACTAGGGCTCAAAATAGGATTTGTGATAGAGGACGAAAGGTTATTGATCGTAGTTTTGATGTGTGTAGAAGTGGGACGAGGAATAGGACTAGGATTGAGGCGGCTAGGGCTAGAACTCCTCCTAGTTTATTTGGGATGGATCGTAAGATGGCGTAGGCAAATAGGAAGTATCATTCGGGTTTGATATGTGGAGGAGTGACTAGTGGGTTAGCTGGGGTGAAGTTTTCTGGGTCTCCTAGAAGGTTGGGGGAGAATAGGGCTAGTGAGACGAGCAGAGAAAGTATTAGGACAAATCCTAGGATGTCTTTGATGGTGTAGTATGGGTGGAAGGGGATTTTGTCGCAGTCTGATGGGATGCCTAGTGGGTTGTTTGATCCTGTTTCATGGAGAAGGGTTAGGTGGACGACGGTGAGTCCTACGATAACGAATGGTAGGAGAAAGTGTAGGGCAAAGAATCGGGTTAGTGTGGGGTTGTCAACAGAGAATCCCCCTCAAGCTCATTCGACTAGTGTTTGTCCGATGTATGGGATGGCTGAGAATAGGTTTGTGATTACGGTAGCGCCTCAGAATGATATTTGTCCTCATGGTAGGACGTATCCGACGAAGGCGGTTGCTATCAGGGTCAGTAGGAGAATGACTCCGATGTTTCAGGTTTCTTTATTTAGGTATGAGCCATAATAGAGGCCTCGGCCGATATGTAGGTAGATGCAGATGAAGAAGAAGGAAGCTCCGTTTGCATGTAGATTGCGGATGAGTCAGCCGAATTGTACGTCTCGGCATATGTGGGCTACAGAGGAGAAAGCGAGGTTAGTATCTGCTGTGTAGTGTATGGCTAGCAGAAGACCTGTGATGATTTGAGTGATTAAGCAGACGCCTAGTAGAGATCCGAAGTTTCATCATGTTGAGATGTTTGATGGAGCTGGGAGATCGATTAGGGCGTCGTTGATGATTTTGAGGATTTGATGGTTTTTACGAATGTTTGGGGCCATTAATTGTTTCTGAGTGTGGATATCAGGATGATAAGGATAGATAAGGCGAATGCTCCTAGGTAGGCTTTGATTAGGCCTGAGTGAAGGGTAGTGGCAGTTTTGGTTGCTGTCAGTTGTAGGCTAGCTAGTCCTTCTGGGCCTAGTATTTTGTATCAGGATAAGTCGATTAAGTGGGAAGCGATGTTTTGTCCACCTTTGAGGAAGTTAGTCATGCTTAGGCGGTGGGTTAGGGGGTTGAAGTATCCTAGGGAAGTTGAGAAGTTTGAGAAGGGGGTCTGTTTTGTGAGGATAAGTGTTTGGGCTATTTTTGTAATTTCTAGGGCTAGGGCGATTCCTAGGGCTGTTACAGTTAGGGCGGTTACTTTAATGTAGAGTGGTATGGTTATTGGAGGGGTTTTTGTTGGGAGGATGAATGAGGTGATGAGGAAGCCTGCTAGAATGCTTCCTAGTGCGAGGCGGGTGATGGGGGAGGTTACTGCGGGGTTGTTTTCATTTATTGGGGTTAAGGGAGGAATTCGAACGAAGCCGGTTTGTACTAGTACGGTTATGCGGATTGTGTACACTGCAGTGAATGATGTAGCTAGGAGGGTTAGGACTAGGGCTCAGGTGTTTAGGTAGGATGTGTTTAAGCTTTCGATGATTTGGTCTTTTGAGTAGAATCCTGCTAGGAAGGGTGTTCCTATTAAGGCGAGGTTGCCGATTGTGAGGCATGCGGTTGTTGTGGGAAGTGTTTTTTGGAGGCCTCCTATTTTTCGAATGTCTTGTTCACCATTTAGGCTGTGGATGATAGAACCTGAGCATAGGAACAGCATGGCTTTGAAGAATGCGTGGGTGGAGATATGGAGGAAGGCCAATTCGGGTAGGTTTAATCCGATTGTGACTATTATTAGGCCTAGTTGACTAGAGGTAGAGAAAGCAATGATTTTTTTAATGTCATTTTGAGTTAGGGCGCATGTGGCTGCGAATAGGGTGGAGATGGCTCCTAGGCAAAGACATAGGGTTAGGGCTGTTTGGTTATTGTTGAATAGGGGATGGGTTCGAATGAGTAGGAAGATCCCTGCTACTACTATTGTGCTGGAATGGAGTAGGGCGGATACGGGGGTAGGTCCTTCTATTGCAGCTGGAAGTCATGGGTGTAGGCCGAATTGGGCGGATTTTCCGGTTGCGGCTAGGATGAGGCCTAGTAGGGGTAATGTGGGGGTTTGGGAGGGGGTAGGGAGTTGCTGGATTTCTCAGGTGTTTGTAGTGGAGGCTAGTCATGCTATACATAGGATGAGGCCAATGTCACCAATTCGGTTGTAGAGGACGGCTTGTAGGGCGGCGGTGTTGGCTTCTGCTCGGCCGTGTCATCAGCTGATTAGGAGGAAGGATATAATTCCGACTCCTTCTCAGCCGATGAATAGGACAAATAGGTTGTTGGCGATAATCAAGATGAGTATGGCAATTAGGAAGAATAGAAGGTAGGTGAAGAATTTTGTGATGTAGGGGTCTGAGGCCATGTATCATGTTGCAAATTGTAGGATAGATCATGATACGAATAGTGCGATGGGAAAGAAGGTGAGTGTGTAGAAGTCTATTTTTAGGCTAATTGGAATTTTAAAGGTTATGATGAATTTTCATTCTCAGAGGGAAATGAGGTTTTCTGTTCCGGAGTAGATGAAAATTGTTATGGGGATCAGGCTGATTAAGAATGAGGTCTTGACTGTGTTCGTGATTGTGTTAGGGGTGTTTTTGAGGTTGTCGGATAGTAGTGGAAGTAGGATGGGGGTGGAAAGGGTCGCTAAGGTTAGGAGTATGAATGTGTTTAGGACTAGTGAGAGGTCCATTACTTTCACTTGGATTTGCACCAAGATGGGTGGTTCCTAAGACCATTGGATTACTATTATCCTTTGAAAGTAAGGAGACTGGGGTTTTATACTCAGATGCGAGAGTTAGCAGTTCTCGTTGGCTTTACCTCTCCTCGGCAGGTAAGAAGGGTTTAACTTCTATTTTTAGAGTCACGGTCTAATGTTTTGGTTGAAACTATACTTGCATGTGGGGATGCCGGAGATCAGCTCAGGTTTGAAGATCAGTAAGATTATGGGGATTATGTGCAGGGCTATGAGGAGGTGCTCTCGTGTGGAAGAGTTTTGGATGGATGTGATGTGAGATGGAAGGGTGCCTCGTTGTGTCATAATTAGTATGTATAGGGTGTAGGAGGCAGTGAGTAGGATGGTGGTTCCTGTTAGGATGATTGTTAGGGCAGATCAGTTGAAGAGTGCTACTACGATAGTTAGTTCTGCTATGAGGTTTGTTGTTGGGGGGAGGGCTATATTTGTTAGGTTGGCTAGTAGTCATCAGGTGGCTATAAGTGGCAGGAGGGGTTGGAGTCCTCGTGTGAGTAGGAGGATTCGGCTGTGGGTTCGTTCGTAATTGGTGTTGGCTAGGCAGAATAGTATTGAGGAGGTTAAGCCGTGTGAGATTATTAGGATTATTGCCCCTGAGAATGCTCATTGAGTTTGGATTATGGTTGCGGCTACGACTAGTCCTATGTGGCTGACAGATGAGTAAGCGATTAGTGATTTTAGGTCGATTTGACGTAAGCAGATGGCGCTGGTTATTACTGCTCCTCATAGGGCTAGGGTGATGAATGGGTAGTGGAGGTTGTTTGATGATGGGTTTACCAGGATTGTGATTCGTATGATACCGTAGCCCCCAAGTTTTAGTAGTAAGGCTGCTAGTAGCATGGAGCCGGCAATTGGGGCTTCTACGTGGGCTTTTGGAAGTCATAGATGTAGGCCGTATAGGGGGGCTTTAACTATGAAGGCTAGTAGGAGGGCTAGGCTTGCAGCTAAGTTAGACCAGGAAGAATTTAATGTTGGGTGTGAAAGTTTGAGTATTGGTAGGTAGAGTGAGCCGATTTGGTTTTGTAGGTGAAGGATGGCAATTAATAGTGGGAGTGAGCTAATGAGAGTGTAGAATAGAAGGTAAATGCCGGCGTTTAGGCGTTCTGGTTGGCTTCCTCATCGTGTGATGAGGATTAGAGTGGGGATGAGGGTGGCTTCGAATGCGATGTAAAAGAGTATTAGTTCGGAGGATGAGAAGGCTAGGAGAATTGACAGTTGGGCTAGGACTAGTGTTGAGGCAAAGATTCGTTTTCGATTGATGGGTTCTTGTTCTAGGTGGTTTTGGCTTGCCATGATTATGAGGGGGAGGAGTCAGCATGAGAGGACTAGTAGGGGGGAGGAGATTTGGTCGATTGATGTTCATGGGGTTAGGCCTTTGTTTGGGTAGTACGTGGGTGTAAGTCATTGGAGACTGGCGGTGGCGATTAGTAGGCTGTACAGTGTGATGTTAGTTCATAGGTGTTTACATGGGGAGAGGAGGGCTAGGGGGAGAAGTGTTGTGGTTGGGATGATGATTTTTAGCATTGTAGGAGGTTAAAGTTGTGTAGGTGATCGGATCCGTGGGTGCGGGTTGAGGCTACTAGTAGTGCTAGGCCTGTGCCTGCTTCGCAGGCGGAGAATGTTAGTATGAGGATGGGTAGGATAGTGGATACTGATGATTGGATTTGGATGGGTCATATGGCTAGGGCGATGTATATAGATAGTATTATGCTTTCTAAGCATAGTAGGGCAGAGATTAGGTGGGTTCGGTGAAAGGCTAGGCCAAGGCTGCTTAGAGCAAAGGCTGAGTAGAAGCTTAGGTGGAGGTAGGACATAAAGAAAGTTATAGGGTTGGAGCTATAATCTGTTGAGTCGAAATCAACTGTCTTAGTTAGACTAACTTTCTGTTATTCTGCTCATTCTAGTCCGCCTTGAGTTCATTCGTACACTAGGCCTAGGGTGAGTAGTAAGATGAGTGTGGTGGTTCAGGTTAAGGTAGTGGTTGGAGATTGTAGTTGAGTGGCTCAGGGTAGTGGGAGGAGTAGGGCAATTTCTAGGTCGAATAGGAGGAATAGGATGGCTACTAGGAAGAAGCGGATTGAGAATGGGAGTCGGGCGGATCCTAGGGGGTCGAATCCGCATTCGTATGGGGATAGTTTTTCTGAGTCTGGGGTTATTTGGGCAAGTCAGAAGTTTAGTATGGTTAGGAGGATGCTCAGGGTTAGTGACATGGCTAGTATGAATAGGATTATGTTCATTACTCTTCTCTGGGTTTAAACCAGATTCTAAGGATTGGAAGTCGATTGTAATTAATATACTAGAAGAGTAAGATCCTCATCAGTAAATAGAGATGTAGAGGAATAATCATACAACGTCTACGAAGTGTCAGTATCAGGCGGCTGCTTCAAACCCGAAATGGTGGTTTGATGTGAAGTGGTATTTGATCAGGCGTAGGAGGCATACTAGTAGGAATGTAGAGCCGATAATTACATGTAGGCCGTGGAATCCGGTAGCGACGAAGAATGTTGAGCCGTAAATTCCGTCGGCGATGGAGAAGGGCGCCTCGTAATATTCTATGGCTTGTAGGGCGGTGAAGTAGAAACCTAGGAGGACTGTTAGGGATAGGGCTTGGATTGCTTGTTTTCGGTTGGCTTCTGTGATGCTGTGGTGAGCTCATGTGACGGTGACTCCTGAAGCTAGGAGGATGGCGGTGTTTAGGAGTGGGACTTCTATGGGGTTGAGGGGTTTAATCCCTACCGGTGGTCATTGACCTCCTAGTTCTGGTGTAGGGGCTAGGCTTGAGTGGAAGAAGGCTCAGAAGAACCCTAGGAAGAAAAAGGCTTCTGATGTGATGAATAGGGCTATTCCGTATCGTAGTCCTTTTTGTACGGTTGGGGTGTGGTGGCCTTGGAATGTGCTTTCTCGTACGATGTCGCGTCATCACTGGAATATGACGAGGATGGTTGATAGTAGGCCTAGGATAAGGAGGTTGGGGGAATTTCAGTGGAATCATATTGTTAGTCCTGAGGTAGTTAGGAAAGCAGCAACTGCTCCTAGGATGGGTCATGGGCTTGGGTCAACTATGTGGTAAGAATGTGCTTGGTGTGCCATTTAAAGTTAGATGTTTTCTTGAAGGTAGAGGCTTAGCAGGAGCACGAAGACGTAGGCTTGGATTATTGCTACTGCTACTTCTAGGATTGTCAGTAGGAAGAGGACTGCGAAGGTTAGGAGTGAGACTATTGGTATTGTGGAGAATAGGGATGTTGTGGCGGTAGAAATGAGTTGGATTAGTAGGTGGCCTGCTGTTAAGTTGGCTGTTAGGCGCACGCCCAGTGCTAATGGGCGGATGAGAAGGCTTGTCGTTTCGATCAGGATGAGGGCTGGGATTAGTGGGGTGGGTGTGCCTTCTGGCAGGAGGTGGCCCAGTGAGGCGGAGGGTTGGTTTCGCAGTCCTGTTAGGAGTGTAGCCAGTCATAGGGGGAAGGCTAGGGCTAAGTTTATAGATAGTTGGGTAGTTGGGGTGAATGTGTATGGTAATAGGCCCAGGAGGTTAATGAGGAGGAGGAAGATTATGAGGGATGTTAGGATTAGGGCTCATTTATGACCTTTTTTGTCTAGTGGTATTATTAGTTGTTTTGTAATTAGGTTGATGAATCAGAGTTGTAGGGTTGAGAGTCGGTTGGTGATTCATCGGTTGTCAAGGGATGGCAGGAGAAGGGCTGGGAATGTTATTGCGATGAGGATTAGTGGGATTCCTAGGAGTGATGGGCTTGAGAATTGGTCGAAGAAACTTAGGTTCATGGTCAGGTTCAGGGAGTAGTGCTTGGAGCGGCGGGTGGCTTGTTGGATGGGGGGTTTATTGATACGAATGTTAGGATTTTAGGTTGGATAATTAGGGAAAAAGTGAGTCATGAGGTGAGCATGATAAAAAATCATGGGTTGGGATTCAGTTGAGGCATATCATTAAGGAGGGTGGGACCCCTCTTTCTTTAGCTTAAAAGGCTAATGCTGGTTCATAGCTTCTTAATGATTAGGATGATATTAGAGAGGATCAGTTTTCGAAGTTAGCGAGTGGGGTGGATTCTACTACGATTGGTATGAAGCTGTGGTTGGCTCCACAGATTTCTGAGCATTGTCCGTAGAATACACCTGGTCGGGAGGCGAGGAAGGAGGTTTGGTTGAGGCGTCCTGGGATTGCATCGGTTTTTACTCCTAGGCTTGGGACAGCTCATGAGTGGAGGACGTCGTCGGCGGTAACGATGACTCGGATAGTTGAGTTTATGGGGACGACAACGCGATGGTCAACTTCTAGTAGGCGGAAATGGCCTAAGGGCAGGTCTGCTGTTTGGATTATGTAGGAGTCGAATGTTAGGTCTTTGGAGTCAGTGTATTCGTAGGTTCAGTATCATTGGTGGCCGATGGCTTTTAGGGTTAGATCTGGTTCATTAATTTCATCCATTATGTAGAGAATTCGTAGGGATGGAAGGGCAAGTGTGACCAGGACTAGGGCAGGGAGAATGGTTCAGACTAGCTCGATTACTTGTGCGTTGACTGTGTTTGATGTCAGTTTTTCTGTGAGAGTGTGGGTTAGCAGGTAGAGTACGAGGCTACAAATTGCTAGTGCGATTATTAGGGCGTGGTCGTGGAATCCTATCAGTTCTTCTATAATAGGTGAGGCGGCGTCTTGGAAGTTAAGTTGTGAATGGTTGGCCATGTTAAGTAGAGATGTGCTGGGTTTTCACCTGCAATTTAGCCTTGACAAGGCTATGTAATTATTTTACTAACATCTCTTTATGAGAAAGAAGCATAAGTGGTCTATGCGGTTGGCTTGAAACCAACATATGGGGGTTCGACTCCTTCCTTTCTTGGACTTGGACGAAGGCGGGCTCTTCAAAGGTGTGGAATGGGGGTGGGCAGCCGTGGATTCATTCGACGTTAGTGCTTGTTAGCTCTGGTTGTAGGACTTTACGTTTTGATGCGAAGGCCTCTCAGATGATGAATACTAGTATGATTACGGCTGTTAGGGAGATGAGTGAGCCTACTGAAGAGATAGTGTTTCATAGAGTATAGGCGTCTGGGTAGTCTGAGTATCGTCGTGGCATGCCGGCTAGGCCTAGGAAATGTTGAGGGAAGAATGTTAGATTTACACCTACGAACATTACGCCGAAGTGTGTTTTAGCCCATGTTGAATGAAGTGTGTATCCAGTAAATAGGGGGAATCAGTGGGTGAAGCCTGCTAGGATTGCGAATACTGCTCCTATGGATAACACATAGTGGAAGTGAGCCACTACGTAGTAGGTGTCGTGTAGGGCAATGTCTAGTGAGGAGTTTGCTAAGACGATTCCTGTTAGTCCTCCGATAGTGAATAGGAAGATGAATCCTAGGGCTCATAGTATTGGGGGGTCTCATTTGATTGTGCCTCCGTGGAGTGTGGCTAGTCAGCTGAACACTTTGATTCCGGTTGGGATAGCAATGATCATGGTGGCAGATGTGAAATATGCTCGGGTGTCAACGTCCATTCCTACTGTGAATATGTGGTGGGCTCAGACGATAAAGCCTAGGAATCCGATGGATAGTATGGCTCATACTATTCCTATGTATCCGAATGGTTCTTTTTTTCCTGAGTAGTAAGCTACGACGTGGGAGATGATCCCGAATCCTGGGAGGATTAAGATGTAGACTTCTGGGTGGCCGAAGAATCAGAATAGGTGTTGGTATAGTACAGGGTCTCCTCCTCCAGCGGGGTCAAAGAATGTGGTGTTAAGGTTGCGGTCTGTGAGAAGTATTGTGATTCCTGCGGCTAAAACTGGAAGGGATAGGAGTAATAGTACTGCGGTGATTAGGACGGATCAAACGAATAGGGGGGTTTGGTATTGTGATAGGGCAGGGGGTTTTATGTTGATCGCTGTTGTAATGAAGTTGATTGCTCCTAGGATTGATGAGATACCGGCTAAATGTAGGGAGAAAATTGCTAGGTCGACTGAAGCTCCGGCGTGGGCTAGGTTGCCTGCTAGTGGGGGGTATACTGTTCAGCCTGTTCCTACGCCTGCTTCAACTGTGGAAGATGCTAGGAGGAGTAGGAAGGATGGGGGAAGTAGTCAGAAGCTTATATTGTTTATTCGTGGGAATGCCATATCTGGGGCTCCGATTATTAGGGGAACTAGTCAGTTCCCGAACCCTCCGATTATAATTGGCATGACTATGAAGAAGATTATTACGAAGGCATGGGCCGTGACAACTACGTTGTAGACTTGATCGTCTCCTAGAAGGGCTCCAGGTTGGCCTAGTTCTGCTCGAATGAGGAGGCTTAGGGCGGTACCTACTATTCCGGCTCACGCGCCGAAAATTAGGTATAGGGTCCCAATGTCTTTGTGGTTGGTTGAGAATAATCATCGGTTGATAAATGTCACAGGTAAGATGGCTGAGTGTTTAAGCGTTAGGCTGTAGTCCTTTTTACAGAGGTTCAATTCCTCTTCTTATCGGCTCTGTAGTGAAGTTCATAGTGAGTTGCAAGCTCATTGATGTGCATTAATTATGCGCCGGGGCCTTAGGCAGAAGCCTGTTGGTTAGGGCATATAGCTGTTAACTATAGTATCGTGGGATCGAAGCCCATCTGTCTAGGAGAGTTGTAAGGTCCTAGCTTAATTAAAGCACCTGAGTTGCATTTAGGGGATGCAGGGTAATAGCCTGCGGACTTTAGCAGAAACTAAGAGGGTTTAACTCTTGTTTAAGGCTTTGAAGGCCTTCGGTTTAGGTAATCCTAAGTTTCTTAGACAATAGTGAGGATTATAGGGGAGATAGGGAGGAGTATGACGGACACAGTGATTAGGATGGCAATTGTGATGTTAGTTGGTTTGTTAGTGCGCCATTGTTTCATGTGGCTTGTAGTATGCGGGGGGAGTGTGATGGTTGCACAGTATGCTAGTCGGAGGTAGAAGAATAGGCCTAGTAGGGAGAGTAGGGAGATAAGTGTGGCCGTCGGGATTATTTCTTGTTTAGTTAGTTCTTGGATAATAAGTCATTTAGGCAGGAATCCTGTTAGGGGAGGGAGTCCTGCGAGGGAGAGCAGGGTTAAAAGTAGTATTGCGTTTAAGGATGGGGTTTTAGATCATGCGGTTATTAGGGTGGATAGTTTTAGTACTTTAATTGTGTTTAGGGTGAGGAAGACAGTTGCGGTTATTACGGCGTATAGGTAGAAGTTAAGGAGTGTGAGTTTTGGGTTGTAGATGATAATGACTGCCATTCAGCCTAGGTGAGAAATGGAGGAAAAGGCCAGGATTTTTCGGATTTGTGTTTGGTTTAGGCCTATTCAACCTCCGAGGGCTGTGGATAGGATGGCCAAGGTAGTTAGTAGTGTGGGGTTTAGTGAGGGAGAAGTTATGTAGAGTAATGTGATTGGGGGGAGTTTTATGACAGTAGATAGGAGTAGGCCAGTAATGAGGGGGGAGCCTTGGAGTACTTCTGGAAATCAGAAATGGAATGGCACTAGTCCTAGTTTTATTGCGATTGCTGAGGTAAGAATAAGGCAGGATGTTGGATGGGTAAGTTGGGTGATGTCTCATTGTCCGGTGTATCATGCATTGGTTATGCTGGAGAATAGAACGAGGGCAGAGGCAGCTGCTTGGGTTAGGAAGTATTTAGTGGCAGCTTCAATGGCTCGTGGATGGTGGGACTTAGAGATTAATGGGAGGATGGCAAGTGTGTTAATTTCAAGGCCGGTTCAAGCCATGACCCAGTGGTTACTTGAGAGGGTGATGGTTGTCCCTAGAAGTAGGCTAGTGATGAAAATCAGGCTTGCTTGGGGGTTCATTAGCAGGGGAAGGAGTTGAACCATCATTTTCGGGGTATGGGCCCGATAGCTTGTTTAGCTGACCCTACTAGGAAGTAATATAAAGGAAGTATGGAGGGTTTTGATTCCTCTAGTGCGGGTTCGATTCCTGCTTTTCTAATTACAAGGAAATGAGAGGACTGGTATACCTCCATGTTCACTTTATCAAAGTGACCCTTAGTGTTCAGGCACATTTCCAACGAAACCTTAGGTAAGGGGGTAGGCCCGCGTAGCAAATTGGTATGCTGGTGTGTCAGAGACATAGGGCTAGTGTGAGTGGTAAGAAGTTTTTTCATAGTAAGTGTATTAATTGGTCGTATCGGAATCGAGGGTAGGAAGCGCGAATTCATAGGAACCCTGCTGATAAGAGCAGGACCTTTGTAGCTAGAATGACGGGGAATAGTTCTTGAGGTGGGTTAAAGAGGCTTGGGTTGAAGAATAGGATTGTGGTTAGCGTATTTATGAGTATAATATTGGCGTATTCGGCTAGAAAGAAAAGTGCGAAAGGACCTGCTGCGTATTCTACGTTGAATCCGGATACCAGTTCGGACTCTCCCTCTGTCAGGTCGAAGGGGGCACGGTTGGTTTCGGCCAGTGTGGAGACGTATCATATTATGGCAAGGGGTCAGCAGGAAAAAATAAGGTATAGGGGTTCTTGGGTGATTGCTAGGGTGTTCAGAGTGTAGTTACCGCTAAGGAGGATGACGGAAAGAAGAATGATGGCTAGGGTTACCTCGTAGGAGATTGTCTGGGCTACCGCTCGTAGTGCTCCAATTAGGGCGTATTTGGAATTGGAGGCTCAGCCTGATCATAAGATAGAGTAAACTATTAGGCTTGATATGGCTAGTAAGAATAGAAGTCCCAGATTGAGGTCTGCCAGAGAGAATGGAATGGGTAATGGGGTTCAGATTGAGATGGATAGAAGAAGAGCTAGGACTGGGGTAGCAATGAATAGGATTGGGGAAGATGTTGAAGGTCGGACGGGTTCTTTGATGAACAGTTTGATGCCGTCCGCTAGGGGTTGGAGAAGTCCAAAGGGGCCGACGATGTTCGGGCCTTTTCGGCCCTGCATGTAGCTCAGGATTTTGCGTTCTACCAGTGTAAGAAAAGCTACTGCGATTAAGATGGGTAGGGCATAGGAGAGGGCTATGATTAGGTTGATTAGTAGAGGGTAGTTAGTCATGGGGTAGGTTAAGCTAGGGAGAGGATTTGAACCTCTGAATTAAAGGACTTAAGCCTTTTGCATTTTCCGAGCTCTGCCACGCTAGCTGGTCCTTTTCTTGGACGTGGGGTGGTGTGATAGCCTTTTGTAATTAAGTTGGTTTCATTACTTAAGGCGAAGGCTTGCTTGTGGTATTGGCCTCACTTTTCCTATCCTTTCGTACTGGGAAGAGTTCATCATAGATAGAAACCGACCTGGATTACTCCGGTCTGAACTCAGATCACGTAGGACTGTTAATCGTTGAACAAACGAACCCTTAGTAGCGGCTGCACCACTAGGATGTCCTGATCCAACATCGAGGTCGTAAACCTCCCCGTCGATACGGACTCTCGGGGGAGATTGCGCTGTTATCCCTGGGGTAGCTTGGTCCATTGATCAATTATATTGGGTCTGGATGCTATTAGCACGTTGAGGGGTTGCTCTCAGTCTAGAGATGTGGTCTAATTTTTGGAGGTTTTGTTTTGCTCCAAGGTCGCCCCAACCGAAAAATGCGGACCAGAGCCTTGTGTGTCGGTGAACCCAGTGGGTGAGCATGCGATTTGAAGGGTGGTCGCTGATTTTAAAGTTCCACAGGGTCTTCTCGTCTTATGGGTTTATCCCTGCTTTTGTACAGGGAGATCAATTTCACCGATTGCCTGTAAGAGACAGTTAAGACCTCGTTTAGCCATTCATACTAGTCTCGATTTATGGGACAATTGATTGCGCTACCTTTGCACGGTTAGGATACCGCGGCCGTTGAACGTGAGTCACCGGGCAGGCATCACCTTCAATACTTGTTTTAGGTTTGCTGAAGGCTATGTTTTTGGTAAACAGTCGGGCCTTGACGGGTTTGCCTAGTTCCTTTTACAGGTTTTAATCTTTCTTAATGGACGCTCCTCTGTCGGGTTAACAATGTGTTTAATACTGTGCTTGTTTGATTTGTCGTATATTGGGGGCTTGTTAATAATGTACGGATGTAAGCTTGCGTCGTAGAGGGAGGACCCTGGTTACTCATTCTAGCATTAGTTCTCCTATTTGAATATAGGTTAGCCTGTTAATGGGGAGGGAGTCATTGGGTTCTTATATTTTTGTGGTGTAGAGCTTTAACGCACTCTTTGTTGATGGCTGCTTGAGGGCCCACAGTTCAGCTAGGGGGTTAATATTTATCCGCTCGTAGAGATTGTATTCTTTTTTAAAGGAGCTGTACCTCCTTTAAATAGCCCTTAATTCGCTTCATTAGGGTTCGTGAGTTTCCTTGGAGAAGAATTAAGAGTGAACTAAGATTCGTTTCACAGGCAACCAGCTATCACCCAGCTCGATTGGCTTTTCACCTCTACTAACAAGTCATCCCACTCTTTTGCCACAGAGACGGGTTCGCTCAATAATAGCTGCTCGTAAGTAGCTCGCTTGGGTTTCGGGGTGGCAAACTTAAATTCATTTTGCTTGGTTTTTCTTGCTAGACCATGATGCAAAAGGTACAAGGGTTGATCTTTGCTGTTTATAGCTTAGTTTTCATTGTTATTTCATCTTTCCCTTACGGTACGTAGTCTCTATCGCTCCAATGGTGTCTTTTCTATCGCCTATACTGGGACTAGTGAATGCTTTAGTTGGGTTTGGGGTAGTAGCTTTGTTATTCCAGGTCATGTCGATTGGGCTAGAGTTTGGCATCAAGACGATCTGGTATTAGCAGACATTTTTCAGGTGTAAGCTGAATGCTTTTGTTTAAGCTACGTCTTGGTGGTCTAAGTGCACCTTCCGGTACACTTACCTTGTTACGACTTACCTCATCTTCGGCTGAGTAACTTATTAATTTATGGGGGGGGGGGGGGGCGCCTGCGAGGAGGGTGACGGGCGGTATGTACGTGTCCCAGGGCCGGCTTAAAGAGGGCTCGATTGTCCCACTTTACTGCTAAATCCGCCTTCTAGGGGTTGTTTCATACCCCTTTGCCGTTATGTTCTAGTTTAGAAAATGTAGCCCATTACTGCCATTCCATAGGCTATACCTTGACCTGTCTTATTAGCGTGGTTGGGCTATTGCGTCCACTGTTGGGCCTTCAGTGTGGGTGGGCTGGCGACGGCGGTATGTAGGCTGTTTTGGCAAGGAATGGTAAGGTATATCGTGGATCATCGATTATAGAACAGGCTCCTCTAGGTGGGTTTGGGGCACCGCCAAGTCCTTAGAGTTTTAAGCGTTAGTGCTCGTAGTTCTCGGGCGGATGCTTTAGTAGGTGTAAGCATCAAGATTTAGGGCCAGGCATAGTGGGGTATCTAATCCCAGTTTGGGCCCTGGCTTTCGTGGAGTTCAATTGATCGTTGTTCTAAGATCTTCTTTGATGTGGAGGTCTTACTGACATCTTGGGCTTGCGACAGCTTAGATGTTTTTTAGTCTTAGCTACTTGGATAACATGTGACCACTCTTTACGCCGTTATAAAGTTAATTTGGGTCTCCTGTATGACCGCGGTGGCTGGCACAGGATTTACCAACCCTAGATTTGCTATGGCTAAGTCAAGTTTGCACTCATTGCTTAATATTAACTACTGCTGATTACCCGTGGGGGTGTGGCAATTGCAAGGCGTTTTGGGCTACGGTTATGGTGAGCCTGATACCCGCTCCTATCTACCTAATTAAGGTGTCCAGGGCATCTACACCGGAACGCGGATACTTGCATGTATATACCTAGCAAAAACTAACAGTAAGGTTAGGACTAAGTCTTTTGTCCTTGGGTGTGTGTGGCAGCCATCTTGACATCTTCAGTGTCATGCTTTATTATAAGCTACAAGGAC